CAAAATAACAGATGCCAAGAAGAATAAAAGTCCTTGGACACGTAATGGATCTTGAAGTACTATTTCTGCATCTCCCTGACCAAACCCGCCTACATTAGGATTACTTGTTAATGGTTGATCCAATCTGACCGATTCACCCTCGGAAACAAGAAGTTCTGGTCCTGGGGGGATAATATTAACCACTTGTCGCCCGTCCGCATTTGTTATGTTTATTTCATACCCCCCTTTTTCTTTTCGGATTATTTTGCTTACTATGCCTGCTGTTGTAGCATTATAAACTGTATTGTTACTCCTGCTCCCGTCGGGATAAATCTGACCCCTTCCCCTGTTCCCACCTATGTAGATAGGATATTTTAAGAAGTAAACATCTTTTTTATTAGTCGGGTCAGGGGCAAGAATAGGAAAGACTATTTCGGTATATTTCTGACCAGGGACGGGTCCTATCACAAGAATATTTTTTTTATTAGGGCGATAGCTCTGAAAAGACAAATTGCCTATCTTTTCTTTCATCTCAGGAGAAATACGATCGGCAGGGGCTAATTCAAAACCCTCCGGTAAAATAAGAACAGCCCCCACATTCAAACCCCCCTTTTTACCATTAGCAAGAACCTGTTTCAGTTGTATATCATAAGGAATTCGAACAACTGCTTCAAATACAGTATCCGGAAGTACCGCCTGCGGAACCTCAATATCCACGGGCTTATTAGCTAAATGGCAATTGGCGCATACAATACGCCCCGTCGCTTCTCGTGGATTTTCATAACCTTGCTGTGCAAAAACGGGATATGCTTCTGAAATGTCCGGACGGGTTATGATATAGATTAGAAGCGATACGGAAATAGAACGAGTAATCTGTTCCTTTATCCAAGAAAAGGTGTTTCTATTTTCCATGGTCCAATAGTTGATCCAAAAGTTTCTACAATTACAATAAGGGGGGTAAGTCGCTAGTATAGTTCCTTATCCACGATTCTGTTAGTTACTTAACTAATTTTACTGGGGAATAATATAAATATCGGATGAATCCCGAAGATGGTTAAAAATAGAAAACGTAAGTACGATTTTCAATACTTTGTTTATGTACAACTACAAAATAACCAAAATAACAGGGGCTCTAATTTTATTAGATTAATATCAGTGGATTTTTTATTTTTTTATCAGCCATTCATTGAATGATAAATAATTACAAGTGACGGAGATACTCGATTTAAATAACGAAAAATCAAATATTTAAAAGTTGTATCAAGAATGACTGGAAGGGTGGAAACAAGACCAGATAGAATTTGATCATTATGAACAAATCCAAAATCTTTGTAGACAGAGCCAATCAGTAATTCCCAACCGTGGGGTGAATGAAATCCGATACAGAAGTCAGTTAATAATAGAATCGAAAAAGCTTTGACTGTATCGCTTAAGTTATATAGGAATTTCTGGGACCACGAGTTAAGAATACCAAGTTCTTCATTACCAATGATAGAATATCCGCTTAGAATAACAAAACATATTATATTTGTTGAGAAGTTCAAAATCGTCTGAATACGATCCTCATTGTGTATCTTAATTAGTTGGATCATTTCTTGTTGGATTCCTATACGAAGCTTGTGTAGACGTATTTCTGAATATTCATCGATCAATTCGTCGAAGACGAACAGTTCCTCCAATTCTATGAATTTTTCTAGAATACTCTTTTCTTGAATCTCATTCAAACAAATTTCGGATTGACCAGTATGCCACAAATTAGTAACCCAATATTCCAGACTTTTTTTAAATGAGAGAGAAAGCCACCAGGGCAAAAATACTATAGATGCAAGATATACCAGAGGTGTGAATACTTTCCTTTTTGCCATTTTTTCCTCTGTGAATTGTTAATCAACCAACTCCACTCGTCCACTTTATGCGATTAAATGTTTCTTTTACCTATGAGTTCTATATTCTATACAAGGTATGGAACCTATGAATCTCTTTTATTTAGTTATTTAGTTTAGGATTTTTTGGTTAGTCTTTGAATCTAGAAAGAATAGAGAAATTGACTTAAGAATCCACTTCGAATAAAGAAATACTAAAAAAATATCGGGAAAGAATATCTGAATCAGAAAAGGAGGGGATTCTTGTGTTTTTATCTCCTGATAAAGCGGGAATCTACCAGTTATCAAAATACTTCAATTGGTACACGCAAGAAATAGGCCAATTCAGTAGCTTTTTGTTCAATTTCTCTTGGAGTCAAATTATCATCAATGCGCGTTAAGGGAATGGCCCCCCACCCTCGGATGTCTATATAAAGAACACGACGAACATAAATACTCTCTTTAACTTCTATTCTAATGGACTGAATATCTTTTATAAAGAATCGACGTAATATGCGACGATTTTTTCCAGGGAATCCCCAACGAAAAATACACATTACGCCTTCCTTTCTATCGAATCGATCATAACCACTACCTACATTCCAAAAAATTGTGCACCACAAATAGGAACTAATAAAGAGACCCGCGAGTCCGTAGAAAGACATCACGATCCCTTGCGAAAAAAAAATGATTGGATGAGAAGGAAAAAAGGATATAAAATTTCGTCCAAGGTAACTGGATGTTCCAACCAATAAGAATCCCAATGAACCTAAAAAAAGGATAAAGGCCCAGCAGAAATTACTTATTTTTCTAGACCCCGCGATAAGTTCTATCCATATATGTTCTGATCGCCAACTCATACTCGATCCGATTGTATTTTATTGGAATTGAGAGACTACCTCAAATTAATTTGACTTTACTTTTTTATTTATGAAATAACTGTCATCAACTAGCACTAGTTTGGTATGAACCTTAGGAATAAGTCATCAAATTGGTTAGATCTAAAAAACAAAAACTATCATACCTCAGAAAATCCCACTATACACCTAAATACACAAATCTTCCATTGCCAATTTGAGCCATCCAGTGGATTCAGATCACGGATAGAATTCATTGACTATATATCTTGTGTCAGCGGCCCTAGGGGCCCTGTGCTTTTTTATTTTTTTGTTTGCTCGGTGAAAATCACATATTATACCCTATTTCAATAAATTTCAATAAAGGAATATCTGTTTTATGATACAAATCTAAGTTTTGAAACAATTGGAGGGTATAGATATAGGGTCACCTCGAATCTAAAGAATCTTGTTTTTTTGAACATGAAAAGATAAAGAAGCCATTGCAATTGCCGGAAATACTAGGCCTACTAAAGGCACAAAAATAGAGGGAAAACTGAAAGTTGTCATAGAATGGGTACCTCAATTTATTATTTGTACCTGTTATGTTATTATTTATAAATTCAATATATCTTATAATAATTAGAATTATTAAAATTAGAAAAGAATGAAAATAATAAATTGAAATGAAGCTCATTATTATGACTGTAATAACTCATTTAATACTCAATTTCAATTATTAAGACAACATAACTCTAAATCGAAGTATCTACATCTCTATATCTAAATATGTAAGTGAGTGTCTAGAATAAGAACAAGAACTAAGTATTTGTCTTTTCGTCTTGTCTTCGAATTTAGATTTACTAAAAAAAGAAAGAATTTCTTACAGATTATCGAACAATTCATTAGAATACGAACCAACAGGTATTTTTAGATAAAACAGGATTTTCGGGAAATGGAAATAAAAAACTTTTTGTTTTTTAGAGTTGAATTATATACATAAGAGGCGAAGAAGAATTACGCCTTGTTTGTCTAATTTTATGAAAGGGGGAATTCCATCTTTTTATAGAGATTTTAATCATAAATAGAGATAAGGAGAAGTTATACACAACTTTTGCTTATTTATACAATATACAATTCGATCTTATGTGACGAAAGACAATTCTCCTTTTTTTTTGATTCTGATAAACAACTACCTATTTGCTACAAATAATTGAGCTTAGTGCTCTATTTTATTTTGTCTCTATTCCATTTTGATTCAAAGGAAAGAAAGCGTGGAACTTAAATAACTCACTCAAAACGCTTTTTAAAAGATTACGTGATACGATTAGGTCAAATAAGCCCTTCTCGAATAAATATTCAGCCGATTGCGAACCCTCGGGTACTGTTTTATTCAATGTTTGTTCAATTACTCTTTTACCCGCAAATGCAATGTAGGCGTCGGGTTCAGCAATAATGATATCACCCAACATACCAAAACTAGCTGTCACTCCACCAGTAGTAGGAGATGTAAGGATTGATACATAAAACAACTTTTTATTTGATTGATAATCATATAAAGCAGACGATATTTTAGCCATTTGCATCAAGCTCAAACTTCCCTCTTGCATGCGCGCCCCCCCGGAAGCACACACTATAACAAGAGGCAAAAATTGATTGGTAGCATACTCAATCAAACGGGTAATTTTTTCCCCAACTACGGATCCCATACTACCCCCCATAAATTGAAAATCCATAACCCCAACCGCTACGGGAATGTCATTTATGTAGCCTATGCCTGTTTGAATAGCCTCAGTTAATCCCGTATTTCTTTGATAAGAATCAATACGATCCTTATAAGGTTCCTCCTCCGAATGAAATTCAATGGGATCCAGAGAGACCATGTCTTCATCCATAGGATCCCAGGTACCGGGATCGATCGAAAGCTCAATTCTATCTGAACTACTCATTTTCAAATGATATCCACATTGTTCACAAATATTCATTTTTGATTTCAAAAATTTCTTATAATTTAATCCACAACAACTTTCGCATTGAACCCACAAATGCCTATATTTTTGAGTTACGTCGAGATCATTAGAACTTTCTCCTATAGTTAAATCACTATCCTTCGTGCAGATTTGTATACCCAAATCCTCTTTTTCACTATTATTTCTACTTTCACCACAAATGGCCCTATAAATGTAACTCTCACTTACATTATCAATCTCACTTACTGTCGAAGTATGGATACAGATTTGAGACTGAAGATAACTGCCGATGCAATTATAAATATGATTATTCCAATTATATTGAGTATCAGATTGAGTATCAGACATGTAAC